GAAGGATCCCAAAGAATCGATCTTTCTTTTAGTTGTTGAATCTCTGTTTGATCGATCAATGTGTGATATTCTGAATCCTCATTTCTAATGGAATCGAAATGATCTCTGGATTGATCAGAAAATCCTTTCGATTGGCTAGAATCCGTTACTTGAACGAAAATAGATCTTGTGGAATCATATTGAATATTTGACAATACATTCCGTACCCTGCTAAAAAACCGATCCTTGTTTACCAACCACACATTATTGTCTAACCAAATCCAATTCTCTCTCGATACGTTCCTCAAAAAATCCGATTCGTGCTGATTCTTCCCCCAACTAACGAAGAGATCTTGGCGGAATTGCCACATATGAAATTGAGCACAATTTTGCAAAGAAATACCCCACTTGTTTCTCGAGAAGAGATGGGAAACATGCTCAATATCATTTGATTGAATAGTTGCCTCAGCTCCTTGTTGTTTGAAGAAACCCCCCCCTTCAATTGGTCTTTTTTCACGAAAAGCAGACATGAGATAACAAATCAAGTCTTTCCCTAAGATTTCGAATAGCTGTCCCGAATTCAAGTTGATTATGTTTCGCTTCTTCCTCGGAGAAAGACGATCAAACAATTCCCAATCATGGTCCTTGCGGATCGGATCATCCGTATAGGATAAAAAAAGAAACTCCAGATATTTGCTATCTTTCTCTTTGAATGAGATCTCAATTCCAGCTATGGTTTCATTAGCTATCTTACAACTAGAATCCCTCTTTTTTCCGATCCGGTTCCTCCACCACCGCGAACCCCGGTTCGATTCAGGCATGATACGCTTTTTATTTATTGGGAGAACCCAAGTACTCTCTTGCGGATCCATGAAACAACTCTCAGAAATCTTTTTCCCTTTTGGAAGATACAGGAGCGAAACAATCAACCTATTGATATTGGAAGACCAAAAAGATTCTTCCAATGTCTCATTTCTGGGTCCGATGGAATTCATAGGTATAGGAAGAAGCCCCATCAAATAGAGATTTTTTCTTTCGACCATCTTTCGATTGTTAATACGAGATATAAGGACCACTACTACAAGCAGTACTACACCTTTGATCGTGAAATATCGATTGCTTGTTGAACCCTGTGAATCACGTGAAAGTAGGATACTCCAAATTCGGGGGTCAAAGAGTTTCATAAAACGTTCTTGGTGGAAAAAAATGGGAGTGAAAGATCCCACTGAATCGAATTTGATCCATGAATCTAAGAAATAGTGAGAATTCTTGATCTCTCTCAATATCTCTCTCAATTCGAAGATCCAGGATTTGAATTGATGTCGTTTCATTGATTCCTCCTAAAGATTTTCATTGATTCCTCCTAAAGATTTCATTTCAATTGGAATTTGGTTATTCACGATGTACGATGAGCCCTGTTAAGCATCCATGGCTGAATGGTTAAAGCGCCCAACTCATAATTGGCAAATTCGTAGGTTCAATTCCTGCTGGATGCACGCCAATGGGAACGTTCAATAAGTCTATTGGAATTGGCTCTGTATCAATGGAATCTCATCATCCATACATACCGAATTGGTATGGTATATTCATACCATAACATATGAACAGTAAGAACTAGAATTCTTATCGATACTGGAACTCATAGGGAAGAAAATGGATTTATGGATGGAATCAAATATGCAGTATTTACAGAAAAAAGTATTCGGTTATTGGGGAACAATCAATATACTTCTAATGTCGAATCAGGATCAACTAGGACAGAAATAAAGCATTGGGTCGAACTCTTCTTTGGTGTCAAGGTAATAGCTATGAATAGTCATCGACTCCCGGGAAAGGGTAGAAGAATGGGACCTATTATGGGACATACAATGCATTACAGACGTATGATCATTACGCTTCAACCGGGTTATTCTATTCCACCTCTTATAGAGAAAAGAACTTAAAGCAAAATACTTAATAACACGGCGATACATTTATACAAAACTTCTACCCCGAGCACACGCAATGGAGCCGTAGACAGTCAAGTGAAATCCAATCCACGAAATAATTTGATCTATGGACAGCATCGTTGTGGTAAAGGTCGTAATGCCAGAGGAATCATTACCGCAAGGCATAGAGGGGGAGGTCATAAGCGTCTATACCGTAAAATCGATTTTCGACGGAATGAAAAAGACATATCTGGTAGAATTGTAACCATAGAATACGACCCTAATCGAAATGCATACATTTGTCTCATACACTATGGGGATGGTGAGAAGAGATATATTTTACATCCCAGAGGGGCTATAATTGGAGATACCATTGTTTCTGGTACAGAAGTTCCTATATCAATGGGAAATGCCCTACCTTTGAGTGCGGTTTGAACTATTGATTTACGTAATTGGAAGTAACCAATTAGGTTTACGACGAAACCTAGAAATCAATCACTGATCCAATTTGAGTACCTCCATGGGATAGACCTCAACAGAAAACTGTTGAGTAACGGCAGCAAGTGATTGAGTTCAGTAGTTCCTCATAGAAAATTATTGACTCTAGAGATATGGTAATATGGAGAAGACAAAATTGTTTGAAGCACGCACAGAACCGGAAGCGCCCCTTGTTTCAAAGAGAGGAGGACGGGTTATTCACATTTAATTTGATGGTCAGAGGCGAATTGAAAGCTAAGCAGTGGTAATTATAAAGATCCCCCGGGGGAAAAATAGAGATGTCTCCTACGTTACCCGTAATATGTGGAAGTATCGACGTAATTTCATAGAGTCATTCGGTCTGAATGCTACATGAAGAACATAAGCCAGATGACGGAACGGGGAGACCTAGGATGTAGAAGATCATACATGAGTGATTCGGCAGATTTTGATTCCTATATATCCACTCATGTGGTACTTCATCATATGATTCATATAAGATCCATCTGTCTAGATATCATCATATACATCTAGAAAGCCGTATGCTTTGGAAGAAGCTTGTACAGTTTGGGAAGGGGTTTTTATTGATAAAAAAGAAGAATCTACTTCAACCGATATGCCCTTAGGCACGGCCATACATAACATAGAAATCACACTTGGAAAGGGTGGACAATTAGCTAGAGCTGCAGGCGCTGTAGCGAAGCTGATTGCAAAAGAGGGTAAATCGGCCACATTAAGATTACCATCTGGGGAGGTCCGTTTGATATCCAAAAACTGCTTAGCAACAGTCGGACAAGTGGGTAATGTTGGGGTGAACCAAAAAAGTTTGGGCAGAGCCGGATCGAAGTGTTGGCTAGGTAAGCGCCCTGTAGTAAGAGGAGTAGTTATGAACCCTGTAGACCATCCCCATGGGGGCGGGGAAGGGAGAGCCCCAATTGGTAGAAAAAAACCTACAACCCCCTGGGGTTATCCTGCGCTTGGAAGAAGAAGTAGGAAAAGGAAAAAATATAGTGATAGTTTTATTCTTCGTCGCCGTAAATAGGAATATTGAAAATCGAATTTTTTGAATTTGAAATAATGTGATGGGCGAACGACGGGAATTGAACCCGCGCATGGTGGATTCACAATCCACTGCCTTGATCCACTTGGCTACATCCGCCCCTTATCTAGCTAAAGGATTTTCTCTTTTTTCCATTCATCATTATTGTATTTATTCTTACCTTCATACTTAGATCGAGATATTCTATTGGACATAGAATGCCAATCTTTAAAATGTAAAATAAAAAAGGAGTAATCAGCTGTGACACGTTCACTAAAAAAAAAATCCTTTTGTAGCTAATCATTTATCCAGAAAAATGGAAAAACTCAACATGAGGGAGGAGAAAGAAATAATAGTAACTTGGTCTCGGGCATCTACCATTATACCCAAAATGATTGGCCATACAATCGCTATTCATAATGGAAAGGAACATTTACCTATTTATATAACAGATCGTATGGTAGGTCACAAATTGGGAGAATTCTCGCCTACTCTGACTTTCGCGAGACATGCGAGAAACAATAATAAATAATAAATCTCGTCGTTAATTTAATTTGGAATAAAAAAAAAAAAAATAGATACTTATCATTCATTGGCGGGGGATAAACCTTATGATAAAAAAAAAAAACTCGAATTCGGATAGAGAAGTAAAAGTTTTAGCTCAACATATATGTATGTCTGTTTTCAAAGCGCAAAGAGTAATTGATCAGATTCGCGGGCGCTCTTATGAAGAAACACTTATGATACTGGAACTCATGCCTTATCGAGCATCGTATCCCATTTTAAAATTGGTTTATTCTGCAGCAGCAAACGCTAGTCATAATATGGGTTTGAACGAAGCTGATTCATTCATTAGTAAAGCCGAAGTCAATGGGGGTCCCTTTGTGAAAAAGTTAAGACCTAGGGCTCGAGGACGTAGTTATCCGATAAAAAGGCCCACTTGTCATATAACAATTGTATTAAAAGAGAGGAGAAATCTAAATTTTCTTTAGATGAATTTAAGATTTAGATTCCTATTTAGAAAAAAAAAAATAAAAATAAATGGAAAGATAATATAATCAAAAAATATGGGACAAAAAATAAATCCACTTGGTTTCAGACTTGGTACAACCCAAAATCATCATTCCTTTTGGTTCGCACAACCAAAAAATTTTTCCGTAGGTCTACAAGAAGATGAGAAAATACGGAATTGTATCAAGAACTATGTACAAAAAAATAAGAGAATATCCCCAGGTTTCGAAGGAATTGGAATTGCACGCATAGAAATTCAAAAAAGAATCGATTTGATCCAAGTCATAATCTATATTGGGTTCCCAAATTTATTAATAGAGGGCCGAACACGAGGGATCGAAGAATTACAGATGAATGTACAAAAAGAGTTTCGTTCTGTGAACCGAAGACTCAACATTGCTATCACAAGAATTGAAAAACCTTATGGACACCCTAATATTCTTGCAGAATATATGGCTTCACAATTAAGAAATAGAGTTTCGTTCCGAAAGGCAATGAAAAGAGCTATTGAATTAACTGAACAAACAGATACAAAGGGAATTCAAATACAAATTGCAGGGCGTATCGACGGAAAAGAAATTGCACGTGTCGAATGGATCAGAGAAGGTAGGGTTCCTCTACAAACAATTCGTGCTAAAATTGATCATTGTTCCTATACAATTCGAACTATCCATGGAGTATTAGGCCTAAAAATTTGGATATTTGTGGATGAAGAATAATAAATAGACCCCTTATTTATCTTGCCGTTCTGTCCAGTGATAGAACAAAAAATTAGAAACCCTTTCTGTTTTTCCGTTAAATCAAATAAAAATAAACAATTCTAATTCTATAAGGTTGAATAAAAAATCGATTAATCTTTTTTTAATATAATTGCTATGCTTAGTGTGTGACTCGTTAGTTTTTTCTTTAGAGTTTAGAGTTGGGCTTCAAAAAATCCCCACTATGAATTTAATAACTATAATAAAATAAACAAAAAAATAAACTAAAAACTAATAACCAACTTATTGCTTCGTATTGTCGAGATCCCAAGAAACAGTCACTATATGACTGGATCAATCATATAGTTGTAACAACTGAGATTTTCCATAAAAAAAAATCTGATTATAGATTCTGAAGGAAAAATAAATAAATAAAAATAAAGGGATGCGGATAAATGGAAAGGTGATAGAAAGAGAGAACAAAAAGATCAATGATAGATGATTCCAATATGTATGGTCACCTCATAAAAGGCAGTGTGATAAAGCATTAATATTGATATAAATAATAATAAATAATAAAGAGCCCCGGGTTAATAGAAACTGAGGAGATTGGCTCGGGAACGAATTTTGTTTGGAGCTCCATTGCAGAGTTCAGGCCTAACCATTAATGGAGAAGCTATAGGAACGACGAAACCTGTGATTATATAAGATTCTATTAAAATAAAAACGAATCCTAATGATTCATCGGGTGGGATGGCGGAACGAACCAAGAACAAATTGATTTACTCTGAGAGATCATGGATTGATCTTACGAATGGAACAGGAAAGAGTCAATATCCGCCCGCGAAACCCTTACTTTTTTATTATTGGAATATTGTCTTGATTCGATAAGAGTAATAAAAAAAAATAAGGATTCGTTATAATATAAATAAAGAAGCATTATGTATATCTATCAATATACACATCTAGTCGTATATACAGCTTCCTATGTAATAAATGAAATATCAATAAATCCCATTACTTAGTTTAGTGTATTAGTTATTAATAAATACATGTGTATCCGTAATATTATCGAATTCTTTCATTCGCGAGGAGCTGGATGAGAAGAAACTCTCATGTCCGGTTCTGTAGTAGAGGTGGGATTGATTAAGAAAAAACCATCAACTATAACCCCAAAAGAACCAGATTTCGCAAGCAACATAGAGGAAGAATGAAGGGAATATCTTGTCGGGGCAATCAGATTTGTTTCGGCGGATACGCTCTTCAGGCACTTGAACCCTCTTGGATTACAGCTAGACAAATAGAAGCAGGGCGAAGAGCAATGACACGATATGCGCGTCGTGGTGGAAAAATATGGGTACGTATATTTCCCGACAAACCTGTTACAGTAAGACCTACAGAAACACGTATGGGTTCGGGGAAGGGATCCCCCGAATATTGGGTATCTGTTGTTAAACCAGGTCGAATACTTTATGAAATGGGTGGAGTATCCGAAACTGTAGCCAGAACAGCTATTTCAATAGCTGCGTGCAAAATGCCTATACGAACTCAATTTGTTATTTCAGGATAAGGATGTAGAACTAAATATAAACAAAAGGGGTATTGAGGATAAAAAAACAACCACGGGTTTATTTATTTATAGACAAACACTATTTCTTTTTTTCCTCATTCTTTGCATTGAAATAACGGATTCAAATAAAAATGATATGATTCAACCTCAGACCCTTTTGAATGTAGCAGATAACAGCGGAGCTCGAGAATTGATGTGTATTCGAATCATAGGGGCTGGTAATCACCGATATGCTCATATTGGTGACGTTATTGTTGCTGTAATCAAAGAAGCAGTGCCCAATATGCCTCTAGAAAGATCAGAAGTAATTAGAGCTGTAATTGTACGTACATGTAAAGAACTCAAACGTGACAACGGTATGATAATACGATATGATGACAATGCAGCGGTTGTCATTGATCAAGAAGGAAATCCAAAAGGAACTCGAATTTTTGGGGCGATTGCTCGGGAATTGAGACAGTTGAATTTTACTAAAATAGTTTCATTAGCTCCCGAGGTATTATAAATACTAGTGGATGAAACTATGATATAGTTATAGTAGGATATCTGAAACGGATCAAATTAGTAGATTGTGTCTCACGCATATACTTTTAGTAACTAATTTATTAATTAATAATTGAATAATTCAAGTAAAAAAAAAAAAAACATGTTGATTATATCAAAATTAGGAAGCACCAATAATTCGTCATGGGCAGAGACGCTATTGCTGATATAATAACTTCTATAAGAAATGCTGACATGAGTAAAAATGGAACGGTTCGAATAGCATCCACTAATATCACCGAAAACATTGTTAAAATACTCCTACGAGAAGGTTTTATTGAAAACGTTCGGAAACATCAGGAAAGTAACAAATATTTCTTGGTTTCAACCTTGCGCCATAGAAGGACTAGGAAAGGAATATATAGAACTATTTTAAAACGTATCAGTCGACCTGGTCTACGAATCTATTCCAACTATCAAAAAATTCCTAAGATTTTAGGTGGAATGGGAATTGTAATTCTTTCTACTTCTCGAGGCATAATGACAGATCGAGAAGCTAGACTAGAAAAAATTGGAGGAGAAATTTTGTGTTATATATGGTGATCCTCCTCCGGTATCCTAATTTTATCTCTAACTTCCTATTTGTGAAATAGAGGGAAAAAGTGAGTTATATAACTCTTCCTCCATTAGTTGATACTTCAAGGGGGTTATGAAAGAACAAAAATTGATTCATGAAGGTTTAATTACTGAATCACTTCCCAACGGTATGTTCCGGGTCCGTTTAGATAATGAAGATCTAATTCTAGGTTCTATTTCAGGGAGGATCCGACGCAGTTTAATACGGATACTGCCGGGAGATAGAGTCAAAATCGAAATAAGCCGGTATGATTCAACCAGGGGACGTATAATTTACAGACTTCGCAACAAAGATTCGAGCGATTAGATAATTTTTGAAAACATTCCTTTCATGGGGGATCCAATTCGAAGCTAAAAAATACAGGGGGCTTATTTTCTTCCAAGGAATAGATTCCAAATTAAGGTAAGGAGTGAGAAATATGAAAATAAGGGCTTCTGTTCGTAAAATTTGTGAAAAATGTCGACTGATCCGTAGGCGCGGACGAATTATAGTGATTTGCTCCAATCCGAAACATAAACAGAGACAAGGATAATCTTTCTAAAGTTTCTCAAAGAAGGGCCATGTAAAAATAAAGGATCTGCTTTAACATGAAATGGATATCTCCGTATCTTTCTATATATTTCTGATTCATATTTATGAGATAATAAAATATGGTAAAACCTATACCAAGAGTTGGTTCGCGTAGGAATGGACGTATTGGTTCACGTAAGAATGGACGTAGAATACCAAAAGGGGTTATTCATGTTCAAGCGAGTTTCAACAATACCATTGTAACTGTTACAGATGTACGAGGTCGGGTGGTTTCTTGGGCCTCCGCCGGTACTTCTGGATTCAAAGGCACACGAAGACGGACACCCTATGCTGCTCAAGCCGCCGCCTCAAATGCTATTCGTACTGTAGTTGATCAGGGTATGCAACGAGCAGAAGTTATGATAAAAGGTCCAGGTCTCGGAAGAGACGCAGCATTACGGGCCATTCGTAGAAGTGGTATACTATTAAGTTTCGTACGTGATGTAACACCTATGCCACATAATGGATGTCGACCTCCTAAAAAAAGACGTGTGTAAAAATAAGAATTAAACGGATTTCAAGAGAAATAAATGATTCAATGATCTGATCAAATAATAATATTAGTATGGTTCGAGAGGAAATAGCAGCATCCACTCGAACACTACAGTGGAAATGTGTTGAATCAAGAGTAGACAGTAAGCGTCTTTATTATGGTCGTTTCATTCTGTCCCCGCTCATGAAAGGTCAAGCCGATACCATAGGTATTGCCATGCGAAGGGCTTTACTTGGAGAAATAGAAGGAACATGTATCACACGTGCAAAATCTGAGAAGGTGCCGCATGAATATTCTACGATAGTAGGTATTGAGGAATCGGTACATGAAATTTTCATAAATTTGAAAGAAATTGTATTGAGAAGTAATCTGTATGGAGTTAGAGACGCATCCATTTGTGTCAGAGGTCCTAGATACGTAACCGCTCAAGATATCATCTCACCACCTTCCGTAGAAATAGTTGACACAACGCAGCATATAGCTAACCTGACAGAACCAATTGATTTGCGTATTGAATTACAAATCAAGAGAGATCGCGGATACCGTATTAACCCCACAAATAACTCTCAAGACGGAAGTTATCCTATAGATGCTGTATCCATGCCTGTTCGAAATGCGAATCATAGTATTCATTCTTATGGGAATGGAAATGAAAAACAAGAAATACTTTTTCTAGAAATATGGACGAATGGAAGTTTAACTCCTAAGGAAGCACTTTATGAAGCTTCTCGTAATTTGATTGATTTATTTATTCCTTTTCTACATGCGGAGGAAGGGGACATTCATTTCGAGGAAAATAAAAAGAGGTTTACTCTACCCCTTTTTACCTTTCAAAATAGATTAACTAATCTAAAGAAAAACAAAAAAGGAATTCCATTGAAATATATTTTTATTGACCAATTAGAACTACCCCCCAGGACCTATAATTGTCTCAAAAGGTCCAATATACATACATTATTGGACCTTTTGAGCAACAGTCAAGAAGATCTTATGAGAATTGAATATTTTCGTACAGAAGATGTAAAACAGATATTGGACACTCTACAGAAGCATTTCGCAATCAATTTACCTAGGAATAAGTTTTCGTTTTAAATCTATTAGAATTATTTCATATT